TCTTTATTTTGAGCCATACAACGTCGATTAACTCTATTTCGCCATTTTTGTGGTACTAATCTAGACCATCTAATCTGAGATAAATCGTATTGATAATGACCCCTTAACCAGTTTTTCCAGTGATTCATTCCAGAATTCCGAAGTTTCTTATGTCTTAATTCGGAATGAGATATTCCTTGTGCTCCAAAATAATCCTTTATTTCATTCTTAAGAAAAAGAGATGTTCCGTGATATTGAAGAACAGATCTTAACTTATACAAGTTAATAACTTGGGTTTGTGATAATTTGTAAAACACATATGCTTGTGACAAGGAGGATAAGTCACAAAAAATCTGTGAATTCTTATTACTATTTCGAATATTAGAAAGTGACTTTATAAAGTGAATTGTATTTTTATTTGTTTTATCAATTCTTTTTTGATTTGCTTCATTATTGTAAATGTATTTATCAATAAGTTTTTTTGTTGATTCAAGAAAAAGCTGTGCATTGATTCTTGGAATATTAATGATACATCGAAGGATATCTATGTATATCCTTTCAATGAAAAATTGTATAAAATAATGCGATTTACGAATTAATCGAGTATTTCTTCTTTTTAATATCTGCCAAATATTTTTTTGGGATTCTAATCTTTTAGCATTATGACTTTTTTTGTTAGGACTAATATTAATCTCTGGAGTTAGAAATTCCTTTGTTTTTTCTTTTGTAATTTTTTCTATTTGATTTCTGATTGTTCTTGTTCTATCAGTCAGATCTTTCATTTTTTTTTCTGTCAGTGAATAATTTGTCCAATCCATAGATCGAATTTGAATAGATGATTCATGAATCATCTGATTACTATTACTGATTATCAAATCCTTTTCTTTTTTAGTTTCACTCGATTCATATACTTCTCTCAATCCAAATAATAGAATTGGATTTTTTTTTGAGAGTTCTTTTATTCTTGTTTTTATAAATAGAATGCTTTTGATAACCCATTCTTTTGTTTCGTTTGCGATCGTTAGAAACACATTTGTTCTTTCTTTTAAAACTCTTAGAACTAGAAAACAATTCTTTTTCAATTTTCTAATTTTTTTTCCAAGTTCTTTAAAAATAGGTTCAAAAAAGGAAGGTAGTTTTCGGGGAGAACCAAAAGGTAGTTCAGCTTCCATTCCCCAAACTGTTAAAAAACAAAAATCATCTTTTTGCCCTTTCTTTTTCATTGGATCTCTATGAGGAGATTGTAGCTTAGATATGTGCCAAGGTTTCAGACAGAAAGGAAATAGGATCTTTATCTGAATACCGTCTGTTAACCAGTTTTTCGGAAATTCTGTTTCTGATAATTGAACACCATTATAGGTGCATTTAACATACATTTCTCTATTCCAATCCTTTAAATCTTCGGACCACTCGGGAAATTGAAATAATAACATACGGCCGATATTTTTAGATATTATCAATGAAGGTAATATAACATATTTTCTAAGAATTGATTGAGTTACTAATACGGAACCCCTTATTACTTGAGCAAATACAATGCTATCCCAGGCTTCCGCTATTTCTATTCGTGTTTTCTCTTCTCTTTTGTCCTCTTCATTTTTGTCCTCCTCTTTTTTATCCCTTTCTTTTGTCTCTTCCTTCGCATAATCCGAAATTGGAAATTCTGTGTTTTTCCCCATCCAATTTCTAAAAATGAGTTTCATCAGTCCGGAAATATCAAAAGAAAAAAAGGGTGGTTTGTCTATTCTGTCCAAAAAAAGGGGGGAATGTATATTTGCTTGAAATAGTTCTAAAATAGTTGTTTTACGTCTTTGAGCGCGCATGGAGCCTTTGATTATGTCTCGACGAAAATCCGATTGTTGCGAATAACGTATTAAAGCCACTTCGTCTGCTTGATCAGGATTATTAGTCTCTTTGGTATTAGTATAAGTATCGGTATTCTGTTGATTATCAGTAAAAATCACTACACGTTTGGCTTTTCTTGAACGAATCTGATGATCCTCCGCCATGTCTTCTTCATTTTCTCTCTCCTGTTGTTCTAAATCGTCGATTAATTTGTATGACCATCGAGGGATTTTTTTACTGATTTCTTTTATTCCAATAAATTTTTTTCTAATTGTTTGATCGTTGGGATCAGTTATAACTGCATCGAATAAAAATTTTAAAAACTTTGCTTGATCTTTTGAATCAATTCTTCCTTGTTCTGGAAATAAAAAAAGCCCTTTCAAATTGAAATTCGATGTTGATTCTCCAGAAAATTCACTAATTAAGTTCAAGAAATGACCAATTTCTGTTGATAATGATTTTCTATCAAACTTATCTATTTTCTGTTCAAATTCTGGATAATCAGTAACAAGAAGGATACTATGGATTTTATTTATCCAAACAGTTTCTATGGAATTTTCTATGGAAGTTTCACTTATGATTGAAGGTGCAAAAAAATTTTTGATTGTTCCACGATAGGGCCCATTCAAGAAAGGATCATATTTTTTAGGCAAGTATTCTTTTTGAGTCTCATCAG